TTTTTTTTTTTTATTTTAATAAATAATTTTTAAAAACGGTTTTATTTATAATTAAGTTAATAAATATATGTATATATATATATATATATATTAAATATTTAAATATAATATTATATAATTTTAATTCATTAAATTATTGAAAAAATTAATATTAATTATATTAATATATTTTTATTTAAATGAATTGTAATTGTTTGATTAATGATATAGTATTTAATATGAATATTATGAAAAGGAAAAAAAAAGAAATTATTTAAAATTTAATAACTTATATTAAATATTTTAATATAAAAAAAAAAAAAAAAAAATTCTATACTTAAAATTGTACATATAATAATAAATTTTATAGTTTAAAAAATTTATTTTAAATTTATTTTACATATAAATTTTAGTGTTAATTTAATTTTATTTTAATAATAAATTTATTTATTAGTAGTAATTAATATTAAATAATTTAAGAAATTAAGATTTAGTAATATAAAAATTAATAACAAATTTTGTGCCAGCAGTTGCGGTTAAACAAAAATTAAATTAAATTTTATTAGTAATTAATTAATAAATATTAAAATATAATATAAATTTTAAATTATTAGGTGAAATTTTAATTTAATAAAATGTTATTGTTAATTTGTGATTTAATAAATTTTTATAAAGACTAGGATTAGATACCCTATTATGAAAATTTTAAATATAAATACTAAAATAGTAAATAATTATTTATTTAAACTTAAGTAGTTTGGCGGTATTTTAGTTCATTTAGAGGAATCTGTTTATTAATTGATAATCCACGAATAAATTTACTTAATTTTTAATTTTGTATATCGTTGTTAAAAAAATATTTTTATTGAAAAATAATATTTTAAAATTAAAATTAAAATTTAAATCAAATCAAGATGCAGATTATAATTAAGAATATAATGGATTACAATAAATTTATTTAAATGGATATTAATTTGTAAAAATTAATTAAAAGTGGATTTAAATGTAATTTTATTTAATTTAATAAAATGATTATTAATTAAAATATGTACATATTGCCCGTCGCTTTCATATGAAAATATATATATAATATAATAAATATAAAATAAATTGAAATAAGTCGTAACAAAGTAGAGGTACTGGAAAGTGTTTCTAGAAAGACAAATTAGAGCTTGAATTTAAGTTTTTCATTTACATTGAAAAGATATTAATATATTAATTAATTTGAGGGGTAAAATTAATAAATAATTGATTAATAAAAAAATTTTTAAATTTGATATAAATATTTTTAATTGGGGGGTTAAAGTATATTTATAGAAAAAATTTTAAAATTTATAAAGAATTAGTATTGTAAAAGAATTTTGAAATATTTATATGTAAAATAAATTTAAAATAAAGTAATTTTAATTTAATGTATCTTGTGTATCAGAGTTTATTAAATAATATTAATAGTAAATAAATTCTCGAATTTAAAAGAGATAATTAATTATAAAAGTTATTGTTATATAAATATTTTAAATAATTAATTTGAAATGAAATGTTAATCGTTTTTAAATATATCTAGTTTTTTTAGAAAAAAATTTAATTTTAAATTAATTAATTAAATAATTAATTAATTAATTATTTAATTAATTAATTTTATAATTTAAGGGATAAGCTTTAAATTAAAATTATATAATAAAATAATATTAATTTGAAAATTATATGATTTATATTGTTGATAAATTATAATTTATTATAAATAATTTCAAATTAAATAAAATTTAATTAAAATTTATAAATATTTATAAAAAAAAATATTAAAATAAAATTAATTTAGTTATAATGATAAAATTAGTATATATGTAAAATAAATTTAAAATAAATTTATATTAAAAATATGTTTAATTATTTTAAAGGAATTCGGCAAAATTTTATATTCACTTGTTTATCAAAAACATGTCTTTTTGTAAATAATTTAAAGTCTAATCTGCCCACTGATAATAATTAAAGGGCTGCAGTATATTGACTGTACAAAGGTAGCATAATCATTAGTCATTTAATTGATGACTTGTATGAAGGATTGGATGAAATATAAACTGTCTCTAAAATAAATTATAGAATTTAATTTTTTAATTAAAAAGTTAAAATAAACTAAAAAGACGAGAAGACCCTATAGAGTTTTATAAATTTATATATTAAATTTATTTATAAATTTAAAAAATTTAATATATAAATTTATTTTGTTGGGGTGATAGAAAAATATGAATAACTTTTTTTTTAATTCATATATATATATATATATATATATATATATAATACATAAATAAATGAAAATATGATCCAGTTTTATTGATTATAAGAAAAAATTACCTTAGGGATAACAGCGTAATTTTTTTTTCTAGTTCAAATAGGAAAAAAAGTTTGCGACCTCGATGTTGGATTAAGATAAAAATTAAATGCAGAAGTTTAAAATTTTTGATCTGTTCGATCATTAAAATCTTACATGATCTGAGTTCAAACCGGTGTAAGCCAGGTTGGTTTCTATCTTTTGGAAAATAAAATATTTTAGTACGAAAGGATTAAATATTTAAATTAAATTTAAGATAATTTTTGAATTTTATTAATAATATATATATATATATATATATAATTTAGGAATTAATATGTACTATTTTGGCAGAAAAATGTAATGATTTTAGAAGTCATAAATGTATAATTAATTTATATAGATAGTATATGATAATATATGATATTTATATAATTTTTATTGGTTTATTAATTTTAATTATTGGAGTTTTAATTGGAGTTGCTTTTTTAACTTTATTGGAACGTAAGGTATTAGGTTATATTCAAATTCGTAAAGGACCTAATAAATTAGGTTTAATGGGTATTTTACAGCCTTTTTCTGATGCTATTAAATTATTTACTAAAGAACAAATTTATCCTAATTTTTCTAATTATATTATATATTATTTTTCTCCTGTTGTTGGATTTATTTTATCTTTATTAATTTGGATAGTAATTCCTTATTATTTTAATATAATTAGATTTAGATTGGGTATTTTATTTATTTTATGTTGTATAAGTTTAGGTGTTTATACAGTAATAGTAGCTGGTTGGTCATCAAATTCAAATTATGCTTTATTAGGAGGTTTACGAGCAGTAGCTCAAACTATTTCTTATGAAGTTAGTTTGGCTATAATTTTATTATCAAGAATTATTATAATTATAGATTATAATTTATTAATATATAATATTTATCAGCAAATAATTTGATTTATTATTTTAATATTTCCTTTAAGTTTATGTTGAATTAGATCAATATTAGCTGAAACTAATCGTACTCCTTTTGATTTTGCTGAAGGTGAAAGAGAATTAGTTTCTGGATTTAATGTTGAATATAGAAGTGGGGGATTTGCTTTAATTTTTTTAGCAGAATATGCTAGAATTTTATTTATAAGTTTGTTATTTATTATAATTTATATGGGGGGTTATAATTTAAATTTAATATTTTATTTAAAATTAACTTTTATTTCTTTTTTATTTATTTGAGTTCGGGGAACTTTACCCCGTTATCGTTATGATAAATTAATGTATTTAGCTTGAAAAAGATATTTACCTATTTCATTAAATTTTTTATTATTTTTTTTAGGATTAAAAATTTTTTTAATATAAATATTGATTATTTTTAGTATAAAATTAATAGAATTATAATTCTTTCTTAAGTTTTCAAAACAAATGCTTATGACAAGCTCATTAATTATTATTTAATTTATTAAGAATTAAAGATTAAATTATCTCAATATTTATTTATAATTGGGTTAAAAATAAAATAAGAAAAATAAAAAATAGTTAATAATTGACCTGTTAAAATATATGGATCTTCAACTGGTCGAGCTCCAATTCAAGTTAATAAAATAATTATTGTTGTTAAAGATCAAAATAAAATTTGATTAATAGGGTAAAATTGAATTCCTTGAATTTTTTTATTAAAAGTGAAAGGTAGAATAATTAAAATTAAAATAGATATTACTAAAGCAATTACTCCTCCTAATTTATTAGGAATTGATCGTAAAATTGCATAAGCAAATAAAAAATATCATTCTGGTTGAATATGAACTGGTGTAACAAGAGGATTAGCTGGAATGAAATTATCAGGGTCTCCAAGTAGATAAGGATTAGTTAAGGTTAATATAATTAATAAAAATATTAGAATAATAGCACCAATTAAATCTTTAAAAGTAAAAAATGGATGAAAAGGAATTTTATCATAATTACTATTTAATCCTAAAGGATTATTTGAGCCTGTTTGATGAAGAAAAAGTAAATGAATTATAGTTATTATTAGAATTATAAATGGAAGTAAAAAATGAAAAGTATAAAATCGAGTTAATGTAGCATTATCTACTGCAAATCCCCCTCAAATTCAATTTACTAACATAGATCCTAAATATGGAATGGCAGATAATAAATTAGTAATAACTGTAGCACCTCAAAATGACATTTGACCTCAAGGAAGAACATATCCTATAAAAGCTGTTCCTATTAATAAAAATAAAATAATTACTCCTACTATTCAAGTATGTTTTAAATTAAATGATTCATAATAAATTCCTCGTCCAATATGAAGATAAATACAAATAAAAAAGAAAGAAGCTCCATTTGCATGAAGAGTACGAATTAATCAACCATAATTAACATTTCGACAAATATAATTTACTCTATAAAAGGCTAATTCGATATTAGCGGTATAATATATTGTTAAAAATAGTCCAGTTAAAATTTGAATTATTAAACATAAAGCTAATAATGAACCAAAATTTCATCAATAGGAAATATTAGAAGGAGAAGGTAAATCAATTAATGATCCATTTAAAATTTTAAAAATGGGATTAGATTTTCGTATTAGGATAAAATTATTTTTTTTTATTATCATTTGTATATATATATATATATATATATATGATTATTTAGTTAAATTTAATTAAATTTTTGATCGAATGGGGCCATAAAAAATATTAGTAATTTTTACTACGGCAATTAGTGTAATAAATAAGTAGATTACTAATATTAATATAATTATGAAAGTTTGATTATTATATAATTTAGTTAAGTTAATTTTATTTTCATTATTTATAAATAAATTAATTATAAAATTATTTATATCTGAATTAAATGAAAAATTTATTCAGTATAAATTATTAAATCAAAATAATTGTATAATTATAAATATTATAAAAGAAAAAAAGAAAATTAATTTTATATTGTGTGAAGGTTTAAATAGTTCATTAGAGGCAATACTACAAACATAAATAAATAATACTAAAATACCTCCTATAAAAGTTAAAAATAAAATATAAGAAAATCAATAAGTTTTGATTAATATTCCTGTTAATAAACAAATTAATATTGTTTGAATTAGAATTATTAATCCTATAGATAAAGGGTTGTTTAAGAATATTATGAAAATTGTAATAAAAATAATAAAATAAGATAATAATATTTTTGTAATATCAAATCAAAGAATAGTTTAATAAAAATAATAATTTTGGAGATTATTGATAAAGAGATTCTTTTTCTTTGAAGTTTTTAAAGTTAAATACTTAATTTTGATTTACAAGACCAATGTTTTTTTTAAACTATAAAAACTATAAATGATAATATATATATGATTAATTTTTATTTTAATATTTATTGTAGGTAATTTAATTTTTGTATTAAAACATAAACATTTATTAATTATTTTATTAAGATTAGAATTTATTGTTTTAAGAATTTTTTTTTTTTTTTTAATTTTTTTAAATTATATTGAATATGATATATATATATTAATAGTTTTTTTAGTATTTTCTGTTTGTGAAGGTGCTTTAGGATTATCTATTTTAGTATCAATAATTCGTACTCATGGGAATGATTATTTTCAAGGGTTTAATATATTATAATTTAAATAATAAGTTTTAAATTTAATGATAAAGTTTTTAATGATATTAATTTTTTTAATTCCTTTTTGTTTTATAAAAAATATATTTTGAATGGTTCAAATAGTTTTATTTTTAATAATATTTATATTTATAAATTTAACTATTAGATTTAATTTATTTTGTAATATAAGTTATATATTATCTTGTGATATTATGTCTTATGGTTTAATCTTATTAAGAATTTGAATTTCTATTTTAATAATTATAGCTAGTGAAAATTTGTTTAAAATAAATTTTTATGTTAATTTTTTTTTATTTAATATTATTTTTTTGTTAATTATATTATATTTAACTTTTAGAGTTATAAATATATTTATATTTTATTTATTTTTTGAGGGAAGATTAATTCCTACTTTAATATTGATTGTTGGTTGAGGTTATCAACCTGAACGTATTAAGGCTGGAATATATTTATTATTTTATACATTATTTGTATCTTTACCTCTATTAATGGGGATTTTTTATATTTTTAATGAAATAAGAAGAATAATAATTTATTTTTTAAAATTTATAAATATAAATATATATATATTATATTTTTCTATGATTATAGCTTTTTTAGTTAAAATACCTATATATTTTGTTCATTTATGGTTACCAAAAGCTCATGTTGAAGCTCCTGTTTCAGGTTCTATAATTTTAGCTGGTATTATATTAAAATTAGGAGGGTATGGATTATTGCGTTTAATGATTTTTTTACAACAAATTAATTTAAAATTAAATTATATTAGAATTATTATTAGATTAATTGGGGGTTTTTATATTAGTTTAAAGTGTTTTTGTCAAGTAGATATTAAATCTTTAATTGCTTATTCTTCTGTTGCTCATATAAGAATAGTTATTAGAGGGATTATAATTATAAATTATTGAGGATTTTTAGGTTCTTATATTATAATAATTGGTCATGGTTTATGTTCTTCAGGTATATTTTGTTTAGCTAATATTAGTTATGAACGTTTACATAGTCGAAGTTTGTATATTAATAAGGGTATAATAAATTTTATACCTTCTATAAGATTATGGTGATTTTTATTAATATCTTCTAATATAGCAGCTCCTCCAAGTTTAAATTTAATAGGTGAAATTAGTTTAATTAATAGAATAATGAGTTGATCTTGGTTTTGTATAATTATATTAATATTGATTTCTTTTTTTAGTGCTGGTTATAGTTTATATTTATATTCTTATATTCAACATGGAAAGTATTATTCTGGTATTTATAGATATTATACTGGTGTATCTCGTGAATATTTAATATTAATATTACATTGATTACCATTAAATTTTATAGTAATAAAAATTGATTATAGAATAATTTGGTTTTATTTAAATAATTTAATAAAAATATTGATTTGTGGTATCAAATATATGAATAAGATTCATTTTAAATTATAAATAATATGAAGTATTCTATTTGTTTTATTTCTTTTTTTTTTTTATTTTTAATGAGAATAATAAATTTTATTATAATAATTTATTTTATTATACATAATATAGTAGTATTTTTAGAATGGGAAGTTATTTCTTTTAATTCAATTAGAATTGTTATATCTATTTTATTAGATTGAATATCTTTATTATTTATAATATTTGTTTTTTTAATTTCTTCTGTTGTTATTTTTTATAGAAAAAGTTATATAAGTTCTGAATTAAATTTAAGACGTTTTATTATTTTAGTTTTATTATTTGTAAGTTCTATAATGTTATTAATTATTAGTCCTAATATTATTAGTATTTTATTAGGTTGAGATGGTTTAGGTTTAGTATCTTATTTATTAGTAATTTATTATCAAAATTTAAAATCTTATAATGCAGGTATATTAACAGCACTTTCAAATCGAATTGGGGATGTTCTTATTTTAATAGTTATTTCTTGAATATTAAATTATGGTAGATGAAATTATATTTTTTATTTAGAGATAATAAATAATGATTATGAAATAATAATAATTAGAAGAATAATTATTATAGCAGCTATAACTAAAAGAGCTCAAATTCCTTTTAGTTCATGATTACCAGCTGCTATAGCAGCTCCTACTCCTGTTTCGGCATTAGTACATTCTTCTACTTTGGTTACAGCTGGAGTTTATTTATTAATTCGTTTTAATATATTATTAATTGATACTTTATTTTTAAAAATTTTATTATTAATATCTAGTTTAACTATATTTATAGCTGGAATTAGTGCTAATTATGAATTTGATTTAAAAAAAATTATTGCTTTATCTACTTTAAGACAATTAGGTTTAATAATAAGAATTTTAAGAATAGGATTACCTGATTTAGCTTTTTTTCATTTATTAACTCATGCGATATTTAAAGCTTTATTATTTATATGTGCTGGAGTTATTATTCATATAATAAATGATATACAAGATATTCGTTTTATAGGGGGTATTAGAATATATATTCCTTTAACTTCTTTATGTATAAATATTTCTAATATGGCTTTATGTGGTATTCCTTTTTTAGCTGGGTTTTATTCAAAGGATTTAATTTTAGAATTAGTTAGATTTAGAAATTTAAATTTATTAATTTTTTTTTTATATTATGTTTCAACAGGTTTAACAATATTTTATACGATTCGTTTAATTATATATTTAATAGTGAATGATTATAATTTACTTAGAATTTATAATTTATATGATGAAGATTATATTATATTAAAAAGAATATTTGTTTTATTATTTATAAGAGTAGTTAGAGGAAGATTTTTAAGATGAATAATTTTTTCATATCCTTATATAATTTATTTACCTTGAAATTTAAAAATAATAGTAATTTATGTTAGATTATTAGGAGGGTTAATAGGTTATTTAATTAGTAATATAAAAATTTATTCTGTTAATAAATTTTTAATAACATATAATTTAAGAAATTTTTTATGTCTTATATGATTTATACCTAGATTATCTACTTATGGGTTAAGATATTATTTTCTTAATTTTGGTCAAATATTATTAAAAACTGTTGATATAGGTTGAAGAGAAGTTTATAGAGGGTGAGGTTTAATAAAAATTATAGGAAAATATTCTATTTTTTATAATTTTTATCAAATAAATAGTTTAAAAATTTATTTATTTAGATTTATTTTATGAATAATAGTTAGTTTATTTATATTTTTAATATATTTATAAAATTAAAATTTAAATAGCTTATAATATAGAGTGTAATATTGAAGATATTAAGGAGATAAATTTATCTTTAAATATTTATAAAAAAAAATTTTTTATTTTTACAATGAAAATGTAATGTTTTATAATAAACTATATAAATTATTAAAAATATAAAGAATAAGAAATATTAATGGAATTTAACCACTAAAAATTAAGTTAGCAGCTTAATTTTAAATTTTATATTTCTATTAATTAAATTTAATTGGAATTTTTATTCAATTTTATCATTAACAGTGATATACCTCTAATTTGGTTTCAATTAAAAATTAGTGTTATTTGAGTAAATATAAAATTAGATTATTAAGTTTATAAATAAGGAGTTTCTTAACTCATTCTTTTAAGTCGAAATTAAATGCAAAATTGCTTCTTATTTATTAAGATAAATTGAAAATAATTCAATATTTTTTGAATGCAAATCAAATGTTTTATTAAACTATAATCCTTATAATATATATATATATATATATATATATATATTAATTTGTTCAATTTAATATATTTTGATTTCATTCATGATATAAACCAATAATTAGAATAATAATAAAAAAAGATCTAATTTTAGTTCATAATATAAAATTTACTATTTTAAATAGGGGAATAATAGGAAAAATTAAAGCAATTTCTACATCAAAAATTAAAAAAATAACTGTAATTAAGAAAAAGTGAAGTGAAAAAGGAATTCGAGCTGAAGATTTAGGATCAAATCCACATTCAAATGGGGATGATTTTTCTCGGTCAGAAAATGATTTTTTAGATAAAATAATAGATAAAAATATTATAATATTAGAAATAATTATAATAAGAAAAAAAATATTTATTATTAAAATGATTATTTATATTAAAATAAAATTAATCTTTTTGATTGGAAGTCAAATATACTAAATATATTATATAAATAATTAATTTCCTCATCAATAAATAGAAATATAGAGGAATAATCAAACTACATCTACAAAGTGTCAATATCATGCGGCTGCTTCAAATCCAAAATGATGATTTCTTGAAAAGTGATTATTTAGATGTCGAATTAAACAAATTAATAAAAATAAAGTACCAATAATTACATGTAAGCCATGAAATCCAGTTGCTATAAAAAAAGTTGATCCATAAATTCTATCTGCGATTGAAAAAGGTGCTTCAAAATATTCATAAGCTTGAAGAATAGTGAAATAAATTCCTAATATAATTGTAATAAATAATCCTTGAGTTGTTTGAGAATCATTATTTTCTATTAAAGCATGATGGGCTCAAGTAACTGAAACTCCTGATCTAATTAAGATAATTGTATTAAGTAGAGGAATTTGAAATGGATTAAATGGTGTAATTCCTATAGGGGGTCATATAGCCCCAATTTCAATATTAGGTGATAATCTTCTGTGAAAAAAGGCTCAAAAAAATGATAGGAAGAAAAAAATTTCTGATACAATAAATAGAATTATTCCTCATCGAAGACCTTTTGTAACTAAAATTGTATGTTTACCTTGAAGTGTTCCTTCTCGACAAATGTCTCGTCATCATTGATATATAGTTAAAATAATAATTAAATAACCTAAAATTAATAAATTTATATTAAAATTATGAAATCATTTAACTATTCCTGTTACTAAAGTTATAACTCCAATTGCTCCTGTTAAAGGTCAAGGGCTATAATCTACTAAGTGAAATGGGTGATTATATGATATTTTCATTAATTAACTTCTCTAGAATATAATGTACTTAAAATAGTAATAACATATGCTTGAATAATAGCTACGGCTGATTCTAAAATTAGTAATAAAATTTGAATTAAAACTAAAATTAATACTATATAATAATTTATATTAGGTCCTGTATTTCTAAGTAAAGTTATTAATAAATGTCCTGCAATTATATTAGCTGTTAAACGTACAGCTAAAGTACCTGGACGAATAATATTACTAATAGTTTCAATTAATACTATAAAAGGTATTAAAATTGTGGGTGTTCCTTGAGGGATTATGTGAATAAATATATGTTGAGAATTATTGATTCAACCATAAATTATAAATCTTAATCATAAAGGTAGAGAAATAGATAATGAAAGAGTTAAATGACTAGTTCTAGTGAAAATATAAGGGAATAAACCTAAAAAGTTATTAAATAAAATAAAAGAAAATAATGAAATAAAAATAAATGTTGATCCTTGAAAATAGTTATTTTTTAATAAAGTTTTAAATTCGTTATGTAATTTTAATAAAATAAAATTTCAAAAAAAATAATGTCGATTTGGAATTAATCAAAAAGAATAGGGGATAAATAAAATTCCTAGAATTGTTCTAATTCAATTAAATGGTAAATTAAATAAATTAGTAGAAGGATCAAAAATTGAAAATAAATTGCTTATCATTTTCAGTTAAGATTTTTATTTTTTAAATTTAATTTATTAATATTATTTGAGTTATTAATATTATAAATATAATAATTTATAATATTAAAAATTAAATAAATACAAATAAAAAAAATAAGAGATATTAATCAATTAATAGGTATTATTTGTGGAATAAAAGAATATTGTTGGGTAAACAATAATTTAAATTTGACATATTTATGTTATAAATTAACTAATTCTTTCATTAGAAGTAATTGCTAATTTACTATAAAATGGTTTAAGAGACCAGTACTTGCTTTCAGTCATCTAATGATGAATAATTATTAATTCAATTAATAAAATTTTTAATTGAGATTCTTTCAATTACAATAGGTATAAAACTATGATTTGCTCCACAAATTTCTGAACATTGTCCATAGAAAATACCTGGTCGATTGATAAAAAAATTAGTTTGATTTAAACGACCGGGATTTGCATCAACTTTAACACCTAAAGATGGAATAGTTCATGAATGAATTACATCAGTAGCAGTTACTATAATACGAATTTGATTATTTATAGGTAAAATAATTCGATTATCTACATCTAATAATCGGAATCTATTAGTTTGAAGTTCATTAGATGGAATTATATATGAATCAAATTCAATATTGTGAAAATCTGAATATTCATATCTTCAGTATCATTGATGTCCAATGGATTTTAAAGTAATTAAGGGATTATTTAATTCATCTAAAAGATAAAGTAATCGAAGAGAAGGTAGTGCAATAAAAATTAAAGTAATTGCTGGTAAAATAGTTCAAATTAATTCAATTATTTGACCTTCTAATAAAAATCGATTAATATACTTATTAAAAATTAAACTAATTATTAAATAGCCAACTAAAATTGTAATTATAATAAGAATAATTAAAGTATGATCATGAAAGAAAATAATTTGTTCTATTAAAGGAGAAGCTCTATTTTGTAGATTTAAATTGGATCATGTTGCCATTTCTAAAAAAAGGATAAACCTTTATAAATGGGGTTTAAATCCATTACATATAATCTGCCATATTAGAAATTACTTAAAATAGGAAGTTCATTATATGAATGTTCAGCAGGGGGTAAATTTTGATATCATTCAATTGATGAGGATAAATTTAAAGAAAATAAAGCAATTCGTTGATTAATTATAGATTCTCATATAATAATTAATATAAGTATAACTGCTAATAAAGAAATATAAGAACCTAAAGAAGAAATAATATTTCATGAAATGTATGAATCAGGATAATCAGAGTATCGTCGAGGTATACCAGCTAATCCCAGAAAATGTTGAGGGAAAAAAGTTAAATTTACTCCAATAAATATAATGAAGAATTGAATTTTTAGTAAAAAAGGATTTATACATAAACCAGTAAATAAAGGATATCAATGAATAAACCCTCCTATAATAGCAAAGACAGCTCCCATAGATAATACATAGTGGAAATGGGCTACTACATAATAAGTATCATGTAGAGTAATATCAATAGATGAATTAGAGAGAATTACTCCAGTTAATCCCCCAACTGTAAATAAAAATACAAATCCTAGACTTCATAAAATTGAAGGGGAATAATTGATTTGAGTTCCATGGAAAGTAGCTAATCAACTAAAAATTTTAATTCCTGTAGGTACAGCAATAATTATTGTAGCAGATGTAAAATAAGCTCGAGTATCAATATCTATACCTACAGTAAATATATGATGAGCTCAAACAATAAATCCTAATAAACCAATAGCTAATATAGCATAAATTATTCCTAAACAACCAAAAGTTTCTTTTTTTCCTCTTTCTTGGGAAATAATATGAGAAATTATACCAAATCCTGGTAAAATTAAAATATAAACTTCAGGATGTCCAAAAAATCAAAATAGGTGTTGATATAAAATAGGATCTCCTCCTCCAGCAGGGTCAAAAAAGGATGTATTTAAATTTCGATCAGTTAAAAGTATAGTAATAGCACCAGCTAAAACTGGTAAAGAAAGTAATAGTAGGAATGCAGTAATTCCTACAGCTCAAATGAATAAAGGTATTTGATCAAATGATAAATTATTTAATCGTATATTAATAATTGTAGTAATAAAATTAATAGCTCCTAAAATTGAGGAAATTCCAGCTAAATGTAATGAAAAAATAGCTAAATCTACTGATCTTCCTCCATGAGCAATATTAGATGAAAGTGGGGGGTAAACTGTTCATCCTGTTCCTGCTCCATTTTCTACAATTCTTCTTGAAATTAATAAAGTTAAAGAGGGGGGTAGAAGTCAAAAACTTATATTATTTATTCGTGGGAAAGCCATATCAGGAGCACCTAATATAAGAGGAACTAATCAATTACCAAATCCTCCAATTATAATAGGTATTACTATAAAAAAAATTATAATAAAAGCATGAGCTGTAACAATAGTATTATAAATTTGATCATCTCCAATTAAAGATCCAGGGTTACCTAATTCAGCTCGAATTAATAATCTTAAAGAAGTTCCAACTATTCCTGCTCAAATTCCAAAAATAAAATATAATGTTCCAATATCTTTATGATTTGTTGAATAAAGTCATTTTCGCTAAAAAAAAAAATAAAATGGCTGAGTATTAAGCGATAAATTGTAAATTTATTAACGAGAAAAATCTCTTTTATTAAGCTTTATATTCAATAATGATATAAAATTGCAAATTTTAAGGAGTAATTAATATTTACTAAGGCTTAAAGAATAATTCTTTATAAATAATTTTGAAGATTATTAGTTTATTTAACTTAAAACCTTAAAAAAAAAAGAAAGTTCTAAAAATTATTCCTGTAAGAGAAAAAAAAGAAAAAATATTAATTAATGAAAAATTATTATTTTTAATAAAAATTTTAAATCATTTTATTTTGAAATAATTAAATATTAAAGTTGAATATAAAATTCGAATATAAAAAAATAATACAATTAATCTTATTATAATTATAATAAAAACTAAAAAATATAATTGATTAATAATTAAGAAATTAATAACAATTCATTTTGGGAAAAATCCAATAAAAGGAGGTAATCCCCCTAATGATATAAAATTAATTAATAAATTAATTTTTATTAGTGAGTTTATATTATTAATAAATAATTGATTAATAAAAAATATATTTGTTATGTAAAAAAAAAAACATATAATTCTAATTATAAATGAATATATAATTAAATAAAATATTCATAAATTTTCTCTAATTATAATTGATGATAATATTCATCCTAAATTATTGATTGAAGAAAAAGCTATTAATTTTCGTAAAGAAGTTTGATTTAAACCTCCTAAAGCTCCAATAATTACATTTATAATGATGACAATAATAATAAAATTTTTATTAAAATAATATGATAAAATAATCATGGGGGTAATTTTTTGTCATGTTATTAATAAAAAATTATTAAATCAAGATAATCCTTCAATAATATTAGGAAATCAGAAATGGAAGGGGGCAGATCCTATTTTTATTAATATTGAAGAATTAATTATAATTGATATAAAATAATTTATTTCAAAATTTTTTAATAAAATTATTTGTAATAAAATAGAAAATAAAAAATTAATTGAAGCAATTGATTGAGTTAAAAAATATTTCAATGAAGCTTCAGTAGATAATAAATTATTAGAATTTGAAATTAGAGGAATAAATCTTAATAAATTAATTTCTAATCCAATTCAACAACCAAGTCAAGAGTTTGAGGAGATTGAAATTAAAGTACTAAAAATTAAAATAAAAAAAAAAAATATTTTAGATGAATTATAATTAAAAATAATTAAAAATAATTAATTAATTAATTTGAATGAAATTTAAATTCATTATATAAATATAATTATATTTTAGTGTAAGAAGCACAATAATTTTTGATATTATTAGATATAGTTTAATTCTATAAAATATAATAAAGGTAAAATAATTACTTAATTTATCCTATCAGAATAATCCTTTAATCAGGCACTTTATTTAATTAAAATAATTATTTTTTTTTAAAAAAAAGGATTTCCTTTATAGTTGGGGTATGAGCCCAAAAGCTTAATTTAGCTTATTTTTAA